TATCATCAGGGTCAATACCTAATTGGTTTGCAATAATGTTTTTTAATCTATCGAAGTTTTCGCTCATAATTATTAGGATATAATTTTATAAATAAGTATTTCGTCACACAATTCATTATATCATAAAAATGTTATTACGCCATAATAAATTGGATTAATTTGATAACTTGATAAACACTATTTTGATTTACGGTATAAAGAGAAATGTTTCTTTGTTTTGCTAATTTTTTTAATTTATAATTCTGTCTAAGATGCTTTTTTAATCCAATAACGATACCTGCCTTTTTAATTTCTTTTGTTAATAAAACTTTAAACCCAATTTTAAAAATAACTTCTTTCATTAAATTATTTGAAAGTGAATAAGGATAAATGATTAATTTCTTTGATTTTAAATTATTTGTAAGAAGGTGATTCGATTGGGTTTGTCGCATCCAACCAATAGGTACTGGAATAAATTGATTTATTAACATATTAGAATTTTTAAATAAAGAATCAGTTTGCAAGATTCTATATTTTATATTCGTTTTTTCACTTTTAGATACATGACGAACTTGTCTTACCATAAAAGTTCCTCTTAACAAAAGATCAATGGACTTTTTTATATCTTCATGAATTGTCCACGAAGTTTGTTCATTAATTTCAATTGCTATTTGAAAAGCAGGATATGCTTTTCGTTCGAGAATACTTTTTTGTGTTCCTCGTCGTTTAGCTTCATCATCACTTAATGTTACATATTGAATACCACCGATTAAATCAGTTAAAGGAGGATTTTTAATTAAGTTTTCCAAGCAATTTCCATGTGTAGTACCGACAAGTTGAACACCTTTTTCAGCAATCGTTCGAGCAGCAAGAGCTTCAAGTTCTGTACCAATTTCATCAATAATAATGACTTGTGGCATATGATTTTCAACAGCTTCAATCATGATTTGATGCTGGAGTTCTGTTTTTGCAACTTGCATTCGGCGTGCGCGTCCAATTCCAAAATGAGGAATATCACTATGACCTGCAATTTCATTTGATGTATCAACAATAATTACTCGTTTCCCCATTTCATCTGAGAGAACGCGTGCAATTTCACGAATAATTGTAGTTTTACCGACTCCAGGTTTACCTAAAATTAAAATTGATTGTCCAGATTCTAATAAATCTCGAATTATTGAAATGGTTCCGAAAACCGCACGTCCAATTCGACAAGTTAATCCAGTTATTAAAAATTGTCGATTTCGAATACAACTTATACGATGAAGAGTTCGTTCAATTCCAGCACGATTTTCGTTACTAAATTTACTAATTCGTCTTGTAGTGTACTCGATATCTTGCCATGAAATAATTTTTTGTGATACATATTCAGGTCCCGTAGTAAAACGTGCTTCTGCACGTCTTCCTAAATCCATTACAACTTCAATAAGTTTTTCTTTATTTGCGTGGTTATTTAAATGGTGTTGAATGAAAAAGGGTAGATTGTCAAGTAGCCTATCTAAATCATCATCAACAGACATGCTAATTTTATTTTATATTATCGAGCTATAGAATAATTAGAATATTACATAATAAAAGATTCTTAAAATATTTTATTTTGTAATCTATTTTATTAGTGTTTTCTTAATAAAATTCGATTCTTCCAATTCAACGGATATAAATAAAATCTTATATATATATATCCATTGAATTGTTTATTTTTTTATTGTGAACTAGTAATTAATTCTTTAAACGTTTGTGTATCTAATACAGCAATTTGCGCTAACATTTTTCGATTTAATTCAATATTTGATTTTTTAAAATTATGAATTAAGCGGCTATACGATAAACCGTTTGCTCGAGAAGCTGCATTTATGCGAGTAATCCAAATTTTTCGAAATGTACGTTTTTTTTGTTTTCGTCCTACATACGAATAACGTAAAGCCTTCATAACTTGTTGATTTGCTACTCGAAAAAGGCGCGAATGAGCTCCACGATAACCTTTTGCGAACTGTAAAATCTTTTTGCGCCGTTTTCGGGCTACATTTCCTCGTTTAACTCTGACCATTTTATTTTTAATAAGGTAACATTAATTTAATAGGTTTACTATCACTAGTACTAACACAAATTGTTTGTGATAATTTTCGTTTTTGGGTATTTGATTTCTTCATTAAAAGATGGCCTTTATAAGCATGACGACGTAAAAAATTATCAGCACCTGTTCGCTTATAACGTTTAGATGCTGCTTTTCGAGTTTTTAATTTAGGCATAAAACTTTAACTTTTTTTAGGAGAGTATAAATCTTTAAAATAAATTTTGGACTTTAAAGGGTGAGAATACAAGATTGGATCACCATGTCTCCAATCTACAGGACATGCTTGACCTGGATTTTTTTTTACATATTGAATTGATTCTAAAATACGAAGTAGTTCATTTATACTTCTACCACATAATAAATTGTTAACAGTATAGTATTGGAGAATACCTTCCTTGTCAATAATGAATAAACCCGGAAAAGCGAGTCCATCCTCAGTGAGTAATTTATAATCATTGGTAATTGCCTGAGTTAAATCAGAAATTAAAGGATAAGCTAAATTAGCTAACCCACCTTCTTCTCTATCTGATAATAAAGATCGAAGATGAGAAAAAGGACTATCAACAGAAATAGCTAAAATTTGTGTGGATAATTTTTTAAAGTCCGAAATTCTATCACTTAGTCCAATTAATTCAGTTGGTGAAACAGCTGAAAAGTTAGCGGGATAAAAAAGAAGAATAACATATTTCTTACCTCGATAATCAGATAATCGAATTTTTCCCAATCGTTTTTTATAGACACCAATTGTTAAAAAATTGGGAGCTATTTTTCCTATTTGTGGAAAATTTGTCATATTATTAAAATACGTTAAAATTTTTAACTAAAAAATTGTACCATACAAAAAAAAGCAAAGCAATTTTAGTTAAATTACTTTACTATTTTAAATTTAAATCATTACTCTTCGACTTCAACTAATTCATCTAGTGCAAAATTGTTTGTATTTGTTCCACTATAATTTACATTTTCAAATCGAACAACTACTGGATATCGAATTCCACTTTGATCAACTGTTGCGACTTTTCCTGTTTGATTATACCAATATGATTCTTTTCTAAGAATTCGAACGGTTTTACCACGATCAACCATAAGTTTTTATGTTTATTTGTGAATATTCAGCTATTTATTAGCTTACTTAATTTAGAATTCTAATTCAGTTAAAAATTAATAAATTTAGAAAAAACCCTTAATATTTTTTGAATTAAGATTCTAGTATTTAACTTTCAAAATATTTTTTGTAAATTTTAGCCTTAAATATTTAGTAAGACTTATAAAAATCTATTGACTAAAACTCTCACGATTCACTATATCTTATACTAGAAGTTAAGGTGTCTCAAAAGTTAAGTAAAATTATACTGCTTAAACCAAATCAATGAAATAAATTCTTAAAATAATCTATTGAGTATAAAATACATTTGAAGTAAATTTTCAAAAATCCATTTTTAATTTGTTTTTAAAAATTCATTTAATTTTATAAATACTAATTTGAGTTTTAAAAAGCTTATTTGTTAGAAGTTTGAAATAATTAATACCATTTCAAATTTTTTATATTTCAAAGTTTAAGTATTTGAATTTGATATTTGAAACATTTTAATGTATGTTAAACAGTATTAAAAATTTACATATATAAAAAAAGATAACCCCCTATGAGATTAAAAATATTAATTTCTAATTTTCTCGCACTGCTCGGTTTCCCAATTACTTTAGCTATTCGTGGACTTGCTAAAATTCTTGGTTATCCTGATAATTCACTTGGAATGGAAGTTACTCAAAGTGAAAAATATCTTCCAAGTTTTGCCCGGAGAATGCCACCTGAACGCGTTCCTGATAATATAAGTGAAGTAATGTTTGGATTAGTTCCTCATACAACTCCACAAGAAAGAACATTTTATGAGAATTTAGAACAAGGCTATTATAATTTTTATGTTCCAAACTCTAAGGAAGCATTCTTCTTACCTGATAAAGTATCCGAATGGATTCAAATTCATGGGAATATTTGTTTAGATATAACGGTTTTAGAAATGACGCGTGAATTTATATTCGCACTTCTTATAAATTATATGGCTTTATTACAATTTCGCAATCTATTAAATATGTTTTTAACAATTAATCCTTATATGCGACCTTGGATTTATTTTCTTGCAATAACGGATTGGGCCTATGATGTTGTTAAAAATAATGTTCCTAATGTCGGTGGTCTAAGTTTTGTAGCAGTTTATTTACCTGTTATCATCGGAAAAATCGCTGATTCACTTAATCATCTTGTTTTTACAATGCCGTATTTACCAAGTGAGGGAATAGAAACAAGTCTAAAAATAAATGGAAAGATGACAGAAGTTATACTTTTTAGATACTTACCAAGTTTGTGGTATAAATACCCAATTCCTGATGAACTTAGAGAATTCTGGTATAATGAACGGCCTGAAATCTATAAGTTTATGAAACAACATTATGGTCACCTTGATATCGACTTTCTTCCTGATAGGCTTTTAAAAGAAGCGTATGAAAATAATCAATTACATAGTATGCACAGTAAAAGTTCTTGGTTTTATGATTTATCATTATCAAAATTAAATTTTCATTTTGATTCAACCATTTTCCAAACACTTTCAACACAAACTATTTGTAATCGTTCAATTTATCCTCAAGAATTTATATGTAATTTGATTCATAAACAAGAAATATATGAGTTCTTATCTTGTCATGTTACTAAACTTTTATCAAATCATGTTTGATTTGATAAAGGTTTAGTAATTCTTTTTAAAAAATTAATAATATACAAAAGTATCTTATAAATTTAAATTATACTCATTAAATACTATTGTATAATATAATCTAGACCTATCAATAAAACATTCAAGTTAAATCTTGAAAAAATAAAATTATGGAAATACTAAGAGAGTTTGATCCTGGCTCAGGATGAACGCTGGCGGTATGCCTAACACATGCAAGTCGTACGGGAGTTTTTAACTCAAGTGGCGGACGGGTGAGTAACGCGTGAGAATTTGCCTTTAGGAGGGGGATAACAACTGGAAACGGTTGCTAATACCCCATATGCTTTCGAGTGAAATGGAATTATCCGCCTAAAGAGAAGCTCGCGTCTGATTAGCTGGTTGGTAAGGTAATGGCTTACCAAGGCGACGATCAGTATCTGGTTTGAGAGGACGATCAGACACACTGGAACTGAGACACGGTCCAGACTCCTACGGGAGGCAGCAGTGGGGAATTTTCCGCAATGGGCGAAAGCCTGACGGAGCAATACCGCGTGAGGGAAGACTGCCTATGGGTTGTAAACCTCTTTTTTCAGGGAGGAAGTAATTGACGTGTACCTGAAGAATAAGCATCGGCTAACTCCGTGCCAGCAGCCGCGGTAAGACGGAGGATGCAAGTGTTATCCGGAATCACTGGGCGTAAAGCGTCTGTAGGTGGTCAAATAAGTCAACTGTTAAATCTTGAAGCTCAACTTCAAAATCGCAGTCGAAACTATTAGACTTGAGGATAGTAGAGGTAAAGGGAATTTCCAGTGGAGCGGTGAAATGCGTAGATATTGGAAAGAACACCGATGGCGAAGGCACTTTACTGGGCTATTACTAACACTCAGAGACGAAAGCTAGGGTAGCAAATGGGATTAGATACCCCAGTAGTCCTAGCTGTAAACAATGGATACTAGATGTTGAACAGATCGACCTGTGCAGTATTAAAGCTAACGCGTTAAGTATCCCGCCTGGGAAGTATGCTCGCAAGAGTGAAACTCAAAGGAATTGACGGGGGCCCGCACAAGCGGTGGAGCATGTGGTTTAATTCGATGCAACGCGAAGAACCTTACCAGGGTTTGACATGATACGAATTTCTTTGAAAAAAGAAAGTGCCGTTTGGAACGTATACACAGGTGGTGCATGGCTGTCGTCAGCTCGTGTCGTGAGATGTTGGGTTAAGTCCCGCAACGAGCGCAACCCTTATTTTTAGTTGCCTTTAATGGAACTCTAAAAAGACTGCTGGTTATAAACCGGAGGAAGGCGGGGATGACGTCAAGTCAGCATGCCCCTTACACCCTGGGCTACACACGTGCTACATTGGGCGAGACAATGAGATGCAACTCTGCGAAGATTAGCTAATCTATAAACTCGTTCTAAGTTCGGATTGTAGGCTGCAACTCGCCTGCATGAAGGTGGAATCGCTAGTAATCGCTGGTCAGCTACACAGCGGTGAATTCGTTCCCGGGCCTTGTACACACCGCCCGTCACACCATGGAAGCTGGTTATACCCGAAGTCGTTACTCTAACCGTTTGGAGGAGGATGCCTAAGGTAGAATTAGTGACTGGGGTGAAGTCGTAACAAGGTAACCGTACTGGAAGGTGCGGTTGGATCACCTCCTTTTAAAATAGAAATTTTAAAAATTAGGGTCGATTAAGATAAAGAATCTTTGAAAATAAAAATTCAAAGGGCTATTAGCTCAGTTGGTTAGAGCGCACCCCTGATAAGGGTGAGGTCTCTGGTTCAAATCCAGAATGGCCCAGCGGGGGTATAGCTCAGTTGGTAGAGCACCGCCTTTGCACGGCGGTTGTCAGCGGTTCGACTCCGCTTACCTCCACAAGAAATCCAGAATAAGTATTTTGTGAAAATATAAGATATTTCTTAGTCTTAAATTCAAGGAATTAAGAGTTTATGGGGGATACCTTGGCATTCAGAAGCGAAGAAGGACGTGGTTACCGACGAAACGCTTCGGGGAGCTGGAAACAAGCAACGATCCGGAGGTCTCCGAATGAGGAAACTTTAATTAATAACTACTTATTGAATACATAGATAAGAAAGAGCGAACCTAGGGAACTGAAACATCTTAGTACCTAGAGGAAAAGAAAGTAAAAACGATTCCCTGAGTAGCGGCGAGCGAAACGGGAACAGCCTAAACTTAATAATAAATTAAGGGTAGTGGGACAATCAAAACGATTAGCTGTAACGATTAGAAGAACAATTTTGGAATAATTGACCATAGAGAGTGATAGTCTCGTATTCGAAAATCGAAACCATCAGATTGTATCCCAAGTAGCATGGAGCACGTGGAATTCCGTGTGAATCTGCGAGGACCACCTCGTAAGGCTAAATATTCCTGAATGACCGATAGTGAAATAGTACCGTGAGGGAAAGGTGAAAAGAACCCCGGGAGGGGAGTGAAAAGAACATGAAACCATAAACTTACAAGCAGTAGGAGGACGACTAAAACGTCTGACTGCGTGCCTGTTGAAGAATGAGCCGGCGACTTATAGTTAGTGGCAGGTTAAGGTAGTGAATACTGAAGCCATAGTGAAAGCGAGCCTGAATAGGGCGATTGTCACTAGTTATAGACCCGAACCCGGATGATCTAACCATGGTCAGGTTGAAGCTTAGGTAATACTAAGTGGAGGACCGAACCGACTGATGTTGAAAAATCAGCGGATGAATTGTGGTTAGGGGTGAAATGCCAATCGAATTCGGAGCTAGCTGGTTCTCCCCGAAATGCGTTTTGGCGCAGCGGTAAATGTTATAATTTAGGGGTAAAGCACTGTTACGTATGCGGGCTGGTAATTCGGTACCAAATCGTTGCAAACTAAGAATACTAAATGTATAGTTTACCAGTAAGACCGTGGGGGATAAGCTCCATTGTCAAGAGGGAAACAGCCCAGAGCACCAGTTAAGGCCCCCAAATAATTACTAAGTGGTAAAGGAGGTGGGATTGCAGAAACAATCAGGAGGTTTGCTTAGAAGCAGCAACCCTTTAAAGAGTGCGTAATAGCTCACTGATCGAGTAAACCTGCGCCGAAAATGTACGGGACTAAGTAATTTGCCGAAACTGTGCGATATATTTAAATATATCGGTAGGGGAGCGTTCTGTTGTAGGTCGAAGTATTAGCGTAAGCGGGTATGGACGAAGCAGAAGTGAGAATGTCGGCTTGAGTAACGAAAATATAGGTGGGAATCCTATACCCCGAAAACCCAAGGTTTCCTCCGGAAGGCTCGTCCGCGGAGGGTAAGTCAGGACCTAAGGCGAGGCTGAAAAGCGTAGTCGATGGACAACGGGTTAATATTCCCGTACCATTTTTTATGCGATATCGAGGGACGGAGAAGGCTAAACTAGCCGGATATTGGTTTACCGGTTTAAACGTTCGAGATGTAGAGAAGCGGCGAAAACGCTTTGAGTTAAGACGTGAGTACGAGACGCTAAGGCGTCGAAGTAGTGTATGTCATACTTCCAAGAAAAGCTTGCACTGTCATTCATAAAAAATGCCTGTACCATAACCGACACAGGTGGGTAGGTAGAGTATACTAAGGGGCGCGAGATAACTCTCTCTAAGGAACTCGGCAAAATAACTCCGTAACTTCGGGAGAAGGAGTGCCTTATTTATATAAGGTTGCAATAACAAGATCCAAGCAACTGTTTACCAAAAACACAGGTCTCCGCTAAGTCGTAAGACGATGTATGGGGGCTGACGCCTGCCCAGTGCCAGAAGGTTAAAGAAGTTGGTTAGCAATAGCGAAGCTGATAACTGAAGCCCTGGTGAACGGCGGCCGTAACTATAACGGTCCTAAGGTAGCGAAATTCCTTGTCGGGTAAGTTCCGACCCGCACGAAAGGCGTAATGATTTGGATACTGTCTCGGAGAGGGACTCGGTGAAATAGACTTGTCTGTGAAGATGCGGACTACCTGCACCTGGACAGAAAGACCCTATGAAGCTTTACTGTAACTTGAAATTGAAATTGGACTTTATTCGCGCAGTATAGGTGGGAGGCGTTGAAAATAATCTTGCGGGACTATTGGAGCCATCAGTGAGATACCACTCTTATAATGTTAGATTTCTAACTTTGAATCATTATCTGGTCAAAGAACAGTTTCAGGCGGGCAGTTTGACTGGGGCGGTCGCCTCCCAAACGGTAACGGAGGCGTACAAAGGTTTCCTCTGAACGGGTAGAAATCGTATCTAGAGTATAAAGGCAAAAGGAAGCTTGACTGTGAGACCTACAAGTCGAGCAGGGACGAAAGTCGGTCTTAGTGATCTGACGGTACTGAGTGGAAAGGCCGTCACTCAACGGATAAAAGTTACTCTAGGGATAACAGGCTGATCTCCCCCAAGAGTTCACATCGACGGGGAGGTTTGGCACCTCGATGTCGGCTCATCGCATCCTGGGGCGGTAGTACGTCCCAAGGGTTGGGCTGTTCGCCCATGAAAGCGGTACGCGAGCTGGGTTCAGAACGTCGTGAGACAGTTCGGTCCATATCCGGTGTAGGCGTTAGAATATTGAGAGGAGCCTTCTTTAGTACGAGAGGACCGAGAAGGACATACCTCTGGTGTACCAGTTATCGTGCCAACGGTAAACGCTGGGTAGCTATGTATGGAGTGGATAACCGCTGAAAGCATCTAAGTGGGAAGCCCACCTCAAGATGAGTATTCTCATCACGTAAGTGAGTAAGGTCACGGTAAGACTAACCGTTTGATAGGCATTAAGTGGAAGTGCAGTAATGTATGTAGCTGAGATGTCCTAACAGACCGAGGACTTGAATTTTTTTAATCTTTAAGGTTCTTTAATACCTTAAAGATTTTTTGCTTTGGTGTTTTTAGTGTACTGAGCGGAACCACGCTGATCCATCTCGAACTCAGTTGTGAAACGTTATAAATCGACGAAAATACTTGGGGGGGGACCTCCTGGGAAAATAGTTCAATGCCAAAGTTTTTAAAATAATCTTTTCGTAGCTAAATATTTAACGGAATATTGCTATGTTGAAAATAAAATAATTTAGCCGGCTTTTTTAATTTAAAACTAAGCAATTTATGAAATAATTCTTTCAAAATACCATGTATATTGGTAACCAATATTTTTAATTTTATATATAATGTTAATTATAATATTAGTTATTAATATCATTTTCTGTATTTAAATTTTTAATATTTATAGAGGACTATCAGTTATGGATACGCGTTTACTTGTAATTGCTGCACCATTATTAGTAGCAGCATCATGGGCTTTATACAATATTGGTCGATTAGCAATTCAACAGATTCAACGTTTAAAATAAAAAACCTTAAGAGAATAATTTACATTTGATTAGAAATAAGAGAAATATTATTTCTAATCAAACTTGTTTACCTATACCATACCATATAGAATAAAAATATTTATTTTGAAATCCACTAACGTCTCAAAATACCATAAATTTCCTTGGCATGAAAGTTCAAATAATTAGTTCTAATCCTAAAAAATTATTACGCTTTTGCGTTAAATAATTGATATGTAAAAAACCAAAACATTACATATTTAGATTTTTATTTAATAAATTTGCAACGGTTTTTGTTGGTTTAACACCTCTTTCTAACCACTTATTAATTTTTGGGGCATCAAAATAGGATTGTTTTGTAATTGTATTATAATAACCTACTTCATCAACTGGTCGACCATCACGTCGTGTTGAATTTTCCATTACAACAAGACGATATGATGGTTGTTTTTTTCTTCCATTTCTCTTTAATCGTAGTTTTAACATAACAAATATAGATTTTTAATTTAAATTTAAAATTGTACGTTAAACGCACATTTTGTTTTTGAATTATGATTAATAATTAACGTATTTAAAAAATTTAGTATATTGTTTATCTTCTTGAATAATATTCAATTACTAATAATTCATCCAGTTCAAGTAATAATTCATTTCGATCACAATAGTTAATTATTGTTCCAGATAATTTTGACGCATCAAATTTTAAATGAGTTGGGATATCACCGAATCGTTTATTTTCAACATTATTTTTAATCAAAATCTGTGAAGTTGATTTAGGTTTAACTTCAATTATATCGTTAATACGACAGTGAAAACTTGCAATACTAACTACTTTTCCATTAACAGTAATATGTCCATGATTAACTAATTGACGGGCATTCGCAATTGTTGGAGCAAACCCTAAATTAAAACAAATTGTATCTAAGCGCATCTCCAGTAATTGTAACAAAATTAAACCCGTAACTCCTTTACGGCGCCTAGCTTCTTTTATATAACTAAACAGTTGACTTTCAGTTAAACCATAATTAAATTTTAGTTTCTGTTTTTCTTCTAATCGTACTCCATACTCAGTAGCTTTTTTACTTGGTCCATCATTACTTTTTCCATGTTGGCCTGGTCTACCAGTTTTTTTTGATTGTTTTTGGGTTAAACCTGGTAAAGATCCTAATCGTCTAGTAATTCGTAATTTAGGTCCCCTATAACGTGACATAAAATTTAACAATTTTTATAATTTTATAATACAATTTTTCTTAGCTGTTTCTGAAATATTTATTTTAAAATATTATGTATTTTTTATTTCCTTTAAGTAGGGCGAGTGACCGGACTTGAACCGGCGAATGGTGGAACCACAACCCACTGCCTTAACCACTTGGCCACACCCGCCAAACTATTTACAATACAATGTTATCATGTTACATTATTTTAAGTCTAGTTTATTACTTTAAAGATATTTTGTAAAATTTTCAAATGATTAAACAAACTAAAACTTTTTTTTTAAATGGTCAAGAATATCGAATATATAAACGTATCAGTCTTAATGAATTAATTTCCTATTTTGATTACAATTCCGCGTTACTGGTATTAGAATATAATAATTTTATTTGTAACAAAAAAAATTGGAATAAAATTTTTATTACAAATAAAGATAAAATCGAAATAGTTACAATTGTTGGAGGAGGATAAGCTTTTAAATTGTTTTATTTGAGTTAATATATTAATTGGCTTTTGTAAAAACTAATCCATTACTTTCTCCATAACGTTTCATAAATCGCATAAATCGATCCCAAGCTTCGGGGCTTTTCATAATATAAATCGATTCAATTGCTTCAGGCTTTCCATTAACGAAGCGTGCGTTTACATCCCGTGTTTCTAAAATTCCTTCACGATCAATTAAATACATACCTGTAATTTCACCTTCTTTTGCAGTATCTTTATCCAAAATATTTGGATTTTTGAATCTAAATGTTGCCGTCCCTGTACTTCCATCACGTGATCTGGTTAAACGTACATCAGGTAATACGTTTTCATCTAAACCTTTTATAAATTGTATTTTAGCTTCCATAATTTTATCCTTATTAAATCCTAAAATTTATGGTAATAGTAACTTCTGCGAATTACTAGATGAATCTAAATTATTGTTAACATTTATTTTATATTTTACTGGGGTGGCAGGATTCGAACCTACGAATGGCGGAGTCAAAGTCCACAGCCTTACCACTTGGCGACACCCCAAAGACGTAACACAATTAGAAACTGGGAGCAAATATTTAGTTTATTTTGATTTACTAGTCATTTACTTATTGGGCAAGAAGGGATTCGAACCCCTGACACCGTAGTTCGTAGCCACGTGCTCTAGTCCACTGAGCTACAAGCCCAAACTGTGTTACTTACAATAATAATACTATTAGAACTTATATTTCGTAAAGTCTTTATCTGAAAAATTTTCAATACAATAAGTTATTTGACTTGCAAAATTATTCTAGTTTAACTTAAAGTAAGAATTTGAAGATTTTTTATCTTACCATTAAAAAATTAATTAAAAGATTGAAAAATGGCAAAAAGAATATTATATCAAGATAATGCAAGACGAGCGTTAGAACGTGGAATGGAAATAATGGTAGAAGCTGTTTCTGTTACATTAGGTCCAAAAGGTCGAAATGTTGTATTAGAAAAATCATATGGATCACCACAAATTGTAAACGATGGGGTAACAATTGCAAAAGAAATTAATTTAGAAGACCATATTGAAAATACCGGTGTATCATTAATAAGACAAGCAGCATCTAAAACAAATGATGTGGCAGGTGACGGTACTACAACTGCAACTGTATTGGCTTATGCTATGGTTAAAGAAGGGTTAAAAAATGTTGCTGCGGGCGCGAACCCAATTTCAATTAAACTTGGAATGGAAAAAGCAACTCAGTATTTAGTTACTCAAATTAATGAGTTTGCACAACCAGTTGAAGATATTCAATCAATTCAACAAGTTGCTTCAATTTCAGCTGGAAATGATGATGCGATTGGTAAATTAATTGCTGACGCATTAGCAAAAGTTGGAAAAGAAGGTGTCATTTCGTTAGAGGAAGGAAAAGGAATTAAAACTGAATTAGAAATTACTGAGGGAATGAAATTAGAAAAAGGTTTTATCTCCCCTTATTTTATTACTAATACGGAGAAAATGGAAGTTTCATATGAAAACCCTTTAATTTTATTAACTGATAAACGGATTACATTAGTACAACAGGATTTGCTTCCAATTCTAGAACAAGTAACAAAAACAAAACGCCCACTTTTAATTATTGCGGAAGACGTTGAAAAAGAAGCGCTAGCAACACTAATTTTAAATAAATTACGAGGAATTGTAAATGTTGTTGCTATTCGTGCACCGGGTTTTGGTGAACTTCGAAAATTGATGTTAGAAGATATAGCGATATTAACAGGTGGAACGGTTATTACCCAAGATGCTGGTTTAAATTTAGATAATATTCAATTAAATTTATTAGGTCAAGCTCGTCGAATCATTGTAACAAAAGATACGACAACTATAGTTGGAGATGGTCTAGAACTCGAAGAAATTAAAGCTCGTTGTGAACAACTGCGTAAACAGGTTAATATTGCTGACACTGGTTATGAAAAAGAAAAATTACAAGATCGAATTGCAAAACTTTCAGGTGGAATTGCGGTAATTCGTGTAGGAGCAGTAACGGAAACGGAAATGAAAGACAAAAAATTACGTTTAGAAGATGCTATTAATGCAACGCGTGCCGCTGTAGAAGAAGGGATTGTACCGGGTGGTGGTTCCACTTTAGTTCATTTATCTGAAAATTTAGTAACATGGGCAAAAAATAACTTAAAAGAAGATGAATTAATTGGGGCAATCATTATTTCACGAGCAATTACAGCTCCATTAAAACGTATTTCAGAAAATGCTGGGATTAATGGTCCAGTAATAATTGAGAAAGTTCAAGAACAAGATTTTGAAATTGGTTATAATGCTGCAAAAAACACTTTTGGTAACATGTATGAAGAAGGAGTTGTTGATCCGGCAAAAGTAACTAGATCAGGCTTACAAAATGCAACCTCAATTGCAAGTATGATTTTAACTACTGAATGTATCATTGTGGATGAAGCTGAAACCTTAAACGAATAATAAAATTCGTTTAAGGTTTCAACTTTATTATTATTAGATTAAAACTTATTTAGACTTTATTGTTAGTTAACCGCGCCAAATTTTAATTTATAAATTAATTGAATATTCTTTATAAATCAGATAAAGGTTCAGCGGTATCAGTTTGAATCATATCTTTCATTGCAATTTTTAATTCTTCAACTAATGATTTTAACGATTCAAAATTATCTGTCTGAATATCTTGACGTATTGTTTCAATAAGTTTAATTACATTTTGTTTTTTCTCTTCGATAATTGCATCGCCTAATGTCGTCAATTCTTTTTCTGCTTCAAAACATAAAGTTTCCGCTTGATTTTTTAAATCAATATTTTGTCGTTTCTCTTTATCAAAAGACGCATACTTCTCAGCTTCGGCTAACATCTCATCAACTTCTGTTTCATCTAAATTTGACGCACCTTGAATTGTTACAGATTGTTCGACTGCTGTTTCTAATTCCTTGGCTTTAACAGATAAAAGACCATCAACATCAATATCAAATGTTACTTCAATTTGAGGAATACCCCGTTCTGCTTGAGGAATTCCATCTAGTCGAAAGTTCCCTAAACTTTTATTTCCAGCTACTAATTCTCGTTCACCTTGTAAAATATGAATTTCTACATTAGTTTGATTATCAACCGCTGTTGAAAACATTTCGGATTTTTTAACAGGAATTGTAGTATTACGAGCAATAATTTTTGTCATAACACCACCCAATGTTTCTACACCAAGTGATAGTGGGGTTACATCTAATAATAAAATATCCTTAATTTCGCCTGCAAGAATACCTGCTTGAATTGCGGCACCAATTGCAACTACTTCATCTGGATTTACCGATTGGTTTGGTTTTTTATTTGTTAATGATTCTACTAAGTTTTGAATAGCTGGAATTCGCGTTGATCCTCCAACTAAAACGACTTCATTAATCTCTGATTTATCTAATTTTGCATCAGTAAGTGCTTTTTCAACTGGAATACGACATCGATTAATTAATTCTTGACATAATTCTTCAAAGATTTCACGTGTTAATTCTTTTTCAATATGCTTAGGTCCAGTTTTATCAGCTGTAATAAACGGTAAATGAATTGTGGTTTTTTCAACAGTTGATAATTCCATTTTAGCTTTTTCTGCAGCTTCAGTTAACCGTTGTAATGCCTGAATATCTTGTGTTAAATCAATTGTTTCGTGCTTTTTAAAATCATCTATTAACCAATTAACTAAAACTTTATCAAAGTCATCACCACCTAAATTTGTATCCCCTGCGGTTGCTAAAACTTCAAAAATCCCATCACCAACTTCTAAGATTGAAACATCAAATGTTCCACCACCTAAATCAAAAACCAAAATTGTTTCATTTTGTTTTTTATCTAACCCATAAGCTAATGAAGCGGCTGTTGGTTCATTTATAATTCGTAAAACTTCAATTCCAGCAATTTTTCCAGCATCCATCGTTGCTTGTCGCTGTGAATCGTTAAAATATGCTGGTACAGTTATTACAGCTTGTGTTACTTCTTGTCCTAAATAACTAGTTGCATCATTAACTAGTTTCCGTAAAACTTGTGCCGAAATTTCTTCTGGACTAAACTCTTTATTTAAAGATGAACATTTAAGTTTAATATTTCCATTTGAATCTTTTACAACTTTATAAGGCAATTGCTTTGAATCTTCCGAAACTTCAATTTCTTTTGAACCTATAAAACGTTTAACTGAAAAGAATGTATTTTCTGGATTAATTACGGCTTGCCGTTTAGCAATTTGACCAACTAATAATTCTTGTTTTTTTGTATACGCAACAATTGATGGTGTTGTTCGTAACCCTTCCGCATTTATAATTACACTTGGTTGACCTCCTTCAATTGCCGCTACAACTGAATTTGTTGTTCCTAAATCTATACCTACAACTTTACCCATTGATTTTTTTTTAATATTAAAGTTTAATAGTATACTTATAATTAATTTACGAATAAAAAAAGAAGTTTAATTTCCGTAAAAAAACATTTAATAAAAATGTAAATTTATCTTCCCTAGACAAAACAAGCGAAATTATTTAAATTATTATACTTAATTGAACAATTTCGATTGTTTTATTTTCTCATATTTGGTTTTGTTCAAAAATCCAAACTTGTTTTTACATTTGTTAATATATTTATATGTATATATCTATTTTGGAGAAATATTGTGTCTTTAGGTTTATTAGGTAATAAAATTGGTATGACCCAAATTTTCGATGAATCAGGTAACATTATTCCCGTTACAATTTTAAAAGTTGGTCCTTGTGTTATTACACAAGTAAAAACTATCTTAAGTGATGGATATAATGCTATTCAAATCGGATATGGAAACGTCGCGAGTAAGTCTTTAACTCAACCGGAATTGGGTCATTTACAAAAATCAAATCTTCAACCCTTAAAATATTTAAAAGAATTTCGTGTAACTAATCCGGAAGAATTTGAGGTTGGTCAAATCTTAAATGTTGAATCATTTACAACTGGACAACTTATTAATGTTACAGGAAAAAGTAACGGTAAAGGATTTTCTGGACTTCAAAAACGACATAATTTTACAAGAGGTCCTATGACTCATGGCTCAAAGAACCATCGAGCACCGGGATCAATTGGTATGGGAACAACACCAGGTCGTGTTTTACCTGGAAAAAAAATGGCAGGTCAATTAGGAAATAAAGTTACACACATTAAAAAACTAAAAATTATTCAAGTAAATAAAGATGAAAATATCTTAGTACTGAAAGGTTCTGTTCCAGGAAAACCTGGAAATTTACTAAGTATTGTTCCATCAATTTAATTAAAACTATATTACCAAAGAAATGAATATAGGAAAAATATAATATGACTGTTCAAAAATTTGTTACATATAATTCATTAGATATAAATGGAGAAGTTTTAGATAATAAACATGAATTAACGTTTACTGTTCTGGAAAAATCAGGAAATTATTTAATTCATAAAGATATTTTAAGACATCAAACGGCACAAAAACAAGGTACTGTTTCGACTAAAACCAGAAGTGAAGTTCGAGGTGGGGGTGCTAAACCATGGCGTCAAAAAGGAACTGGTCGTGCTCGAGCAGGTTCTAATCGTTCACCTTTATGGAAAGGTGGGGGTGTTATTTTTGGTCCAAAACCTAATAAAGTAATTTTAAAATTAAATAAAAAAGAACGTAAATTAGCATTACAAACGTTACTTTATAATAAACGAAATAATATTTCTGTTATTGATAATTTAGAAAATCTCGTGGAATTACCGAAAACAAAGACATTCTATAATATATGCAAAAAATGTGGTATTAATTTAGAACAAAAAATATTAGTTATTGTTTCGAAAAAAACACCTGCTCTTAAATTATCAACGCGAAATATGAAAAATGTAGAGTTAATTTCTGCTTCTAATTTAAATACTTTAAGTTTATTAAAAGCAAAACAAATTTTATTAACACCATTAGCAGTAAACGAAATAAAGGAGATTTATTGTGGTTGATTCTTCATATTTTAATCTTAGTAATGGAGATATTATTAAATATCCAATTATTACAGATAAAACTACCAGACTTTTAGAAAATAACCAATATAGTTTTATTGTAAACCCTTCGTCTGATAAAATTACAATCAAAGCAGCAATCGAATATTTATTTAATGTAAAAGTAATAAAAATTAATACTTGTCATCTTCCTAAGAAAAAAAGACGAGTAGGAAAATATCTTGGTTGGAAATCACATTATAAAAAAGCAATTGTAACTTTAGCAGAAGGTGATACAATAAACTTATTTGCCGAAAATTAACAATTTATAGAAATTAATCAAGTTTATGAGTATTCGACTTTATAAATCATATACACCAGGTACACGAAATCGAGCCCTTTCTGCATTTACTGAGATTACAAAAAGTAAACCAGAAAAAAGTTTAATCCAAAAAAACCACCGTAATAAAGGACGCAATAATAGAGGAATTATTACTACTCGTCATAGAGGAGGTGGTCATAAAAGAAGATATCGATTAATAGACTTTCAACGTAAAAAATATTCAGTGACGGCTACTGTCGCTTCAATCGAATATGATCCAAATCGGAATGCTAGAATTGCATTACTACATTATTCAGATGGTGAAAAACGCTATATTTTACATCCGAATAATTTAAATATCGGAGATATAATCGTTTCTGGATCTGGTTCACCATTACATATCGGTAATACATTACCATTATCTGAAATTCCTTTAGGTACTTCAATTCATAATATTGAATTGATCCCTCAGCGTGGCGGTCAAATTGTTCGAGCAGCAGGTACTTCAGCCAAAATACTAGCAAAAGAAGGAAATTATGTAACATTAAGATTACCATCAAAAGAGGTAAGATTAATTCACAAGGATTGTTTTGCAACCATTGGTGAAATTAGTAATAATGATGCGTTTTTAGTGCAAAGTGGTAAAGCAGGTCGAACACGATGGTTAGGAAAACGACCGACAGTTAGAGGATCTGTAATGAATCCGTGTGATCATCCACATGGTGGTGGAGAAGGGCGTGCACCTATTGGTCGAACTCGTCCATTGACTCCTTGGGGTAAACCGGCATTAGGTATGAAAACAAGAAAAAATAAAAAACGAAGTGATGCTTATATTCTTCGTCGCCGTTCATAATTAAAAATTTTATAAATAAAAATATTTTTAAAATGTCAAGATCATTAAAAAAAGGACCTTTTGTTGCATATCATTTATTGAAAAAAATTAATAAAATGAATGATGCTGGTAAAAAAGATACAATTACAACATGGTCACGAAGTTCAACAATTCTACCAAATATGATAGGTTTGACAATAGCTGTTTATAATGGTAGACAGCATGTTCCAATTTTTATTTCTGACCAATTTGTTGGGCATAAACTAGGTGAATTTGTTTCAACTCGAACGTTCAAATCTCATATTAAAACTGATAAAAAGACAAAACGATAAATATTAAGGAGAAATTAATATGATGGAATTTCGTTTTCCTCAAAATTTCACCGTCAAAACATTTCACGTTAAGTATGATAATAAATTATCGTCGTTTACTAAATTAATTTTACAAAGTTTTAAATATAAATATTTATATTATGTACTTGAAGACATTTCATATCTTTTAAAATCAAGTCCTTCTGATAGAGATATTTTGTTACAAATACTAAATTCAATTGTAATTTCACTTCAGAATAATTTTTGCGTAAATTTTTTTGATATATGGATCTATGAAATTTATATTACTGATTCTCAAAAACATAAAAAATTAAAAAAAGAGAATTTACAAAGTTTAGAATGTTCTAATTATTTAACTATTAAATTAGCATGTCAGATGAAACCTCCTCCTGAAAAAATTGAAATTCCTTGGTAAAAGAGATTTGCAAAATTATTTAGGAAAAATTAATTCTTGTAAAATAGAGAAAAAATATAGAAATTAAAAACCAAAATTATAGAATGTTTCACAATTAAAGACTTTATAAGTTTTATTTAATTTAATGTTTCCATTTCTTTGGTATTTTTTTAGTTTTCGTAAATTAGATTACAACATATGTAAAACCCAAAAACTAAGGAGAACATTTTATGTCTAACGTTCAATCAGTTACAGCTATAGCTAAATATATACGAATGTCACCACATAAGGTAAGACGAGTTTTAGATCAAATTCGAGGACGTTCATATCAAGAGGCATTAATGATACTAGAGTTTTTACCTTATGATGCGAGTGGGGCAGTTTGGCAAGTTGTTCATTCTGCAGCCGCAAATGCAAAAAATAACTATTCTTTAGATAAAAAGAAATTAATTATTGAAGAAATATTTGCGGATGAAGGTCCAAAACTTAAACGAATTCGACCACGTGCACAAGGACGAGCTTATCGTATATTAAAACCAACGTGTCATATTACTGTTGTTGTTAAAGCGACTAGTTAACTAACTTTATAAATTGTATTTTAATTAAAAGGATTAAGTCTGTGGGACAAAAAACCCATCCTTTAGGATTTAGATTAGGAATTACACAAGAACATCGATCTGCATGGTATGCAAATTTTAATCAATACGCTAATTTGTTAAAAGAAGATGATGAAATTCGAACATATCTTAATAAATTAACAAAAACAGCAAGCATTTCAAATATTCAAATTAATCGAAATGGATTAAGTGATCAAATTCAACTAAATATTGAAACGGGACGACCCGGTGCATTAGTTGGAGAAAATGGATCAGGAATTGAAACATTATTAAAAAATATTAAGAAATTTTTACCTTCAAATAGACAACTTACAATTAATATTATTGAAGTTGAAAAAGTTAATTTAAACGCATCACTTATTGCTGATTTAGTTGTTAAACAATTAGAAGAACGTATTGCTTTTAGACGTGCAATTCGAGAAGCATTACAAAGTGCTCAGGAAGACAATGTAAGTGGGATTAAAATTCAAGTTTCAGGTCGTCTAAATGGAGCAGAAATTGCACGAAGTGAGTGGATACGCGAAGGACGTGTACCTTTACAAACTTTACGAGCAGATATAGACTACTCCGCAAAAGAAGCGAATACAATCTACGGTGTTTTAGGCATTAAAGTTTGGTTATTTAAAAGTGAAATTTTAACTAACTAATAGAAAAAGTTTATCGTATTTAATAAATTTATATTTTAGCAAACTCATTTTATTATGTTAAGTCCAAAAAGAACAAAATATAGAAAGTATCATCGAGGACGGATGCGTGGAAAGGCAACACGAGGGAATGAAATTTCGTTTGGAGATTATGGCTTAAAAGCTTTAGAACCTACTTGGATTACTTCTCGTCAAATTGAAGCAGCACGACGGACAATTACTCGCTACACAAAACGTGGAGCTTCATTATGGATTCGAATTTTCCCAGATAAAACCGTGACAGCTCGAGCAGCAGAATCACGTATGGGATCAGGTAAAGGGGCGGTTGATTATTGGGTAGCCGTTGTAAAACCTGGAACTATTTTATTTGAAATTGCATCTGTTCCCGAAGAAGTGGCACGTGCTGCTTTAAATTTAGCCTCGTATAAATTACCAATCAAAACAAAATTTATTATTAGAAACAATATTGAATAGATTATGGGTCTACCTAAATTTAATGATATCATAACACTTTCAAATACTGAAATTTCGGAAGCAATTATTCAAGCTGAAAAAGAATTATTTAATTTAAAATTTAAAAAAGCTACGCGTCAACCATTTAAACCACATGAAATTAAAGCGACAAAACGCCGTTTAGCTCAATTAAAAACACTTTTAACATCAAGGCTAGATATAATTGAAAAGAAACGAAGTAATACGTTAGTTAAATTAGTTCAAAAACCGAATTCCGTATAAAGGAATTTTTAAATAACGATAAATGGATATAAAAATCATGATTTAAGGAGTCTTAAATGCCAGTAAAAGAAAAAGTTGGTATTGTTGTTAGTAACAAAATGCAAAAAACTATTGTAGTCAAAGTTGAAAGTCGATATCCACATCCCATTTATTCAAAAACAATGGTAAAAACGAGAAAATATTTAGCCCATGATGAAATGGGAGAATGTAATATTGGTGATCAAGTATTAGTCCAAGAATGCCGACCATTAAGTAAACGAAAACGTTGGAAATTAGCCAAAGTTCTTTCAAAATCATCTTTAATTATTTAAGATTAAATTTTTATGATATATCCACAAACAATGTTAACAGTAGCTGATAATACTGGAGCTCGAAAAATTATGTGTATTCGTGTATTAGGTGGTAATCGAAAATATGCAAAAATTGGCGATACAATTATTGGGGTTGTCAAAGAAGCCATTCCAAATATGCCAATTAAACGTTCTGATATTGTAAGAGCTATTGTTGTACGAACTTGTAAAACAATTCGTCGTCAAGATGGCATGTATATTCGATTCGATGATAATGCTGCCGTAATTGTAAATTTAGATAATAACCCACGTGGAACACGAGTATTTGGTCCTGTCGCTCGAGAGGTTCGTGAAAAGAATTTTTCAAAAATTGTTTCATTAGCACCGGAGGTTTTATAGATGTCTAAAAATCAAAAAATGCATGTGAAAATTGGTGATACTGTCAAAATTATATCTGGTTTCGATAAAAATAAAACAGGAGAAGTTATTAAATTATATCGAAATAGTGGAAAAATTCTAGTTAAAGGTATAAATTTTAAGTTTAAACATGTTAAACCAAATACTGAAAATGATGTTGGTGAGATTAAACAATTTGAAGCTCCGATTCATCATTCAAATGTAAAATTAAATTAAAAAGATTTTTAAAAATATGCGTAGTCAACAATCATTAGAAGAAATTGCTGAAATACATCTTCTACTTGAAGATATAAAAAAAGAATATGAAACTGGTATTCGAACAGTTTTAAGAAAAAATAATCCGACTATGTTTGCTAATCCACATACTATTCCAAAACTTCAAAAAATTCAAATTAATCGTGGATTAGGATTAGCAGCACAAAATACAAATATTCTGAAGAAAAGTATAGAAGAGTTTACGACTATTACAGGACAAAAACCAATAATTACAAAATCGAAAAAAGCTATTGCTGGTTTTAAAATTCGTGAGAATATGGAATTAGGTTTGACAGTTACATTAAGGGGTGAAAAAATGTATACATTCCTTACAAAACTAATCTTTTTTACATTTGCTCAAATTCGTGATTTTCGTGGTTTATCTGTAAGAAGTTTCGATAAAGCTGGGAATTATACGTTAGGATTAAAAGAACAATTAATTTTTCCTGAAATTGATTATGAAGATGTTGACCAAACACAAGGTTTTAGTATTACGCTTGTCGTTTCATCATCCTCACCAAAAACACGATCTCGAACAATCGATAAAGTTTTAAATGGAATGATATTGTTTAAATTTTTAAGATTTCCATTAAATGATTCGGGATATTACGAAAAATATTCTTCTTTTTCTGAAGTTAACCAAGTATGGGATAGAAAAAAACATTTACGAAGAAAAAGATGGTCTCAAGAATAAAACAAAAATATATATAAGGAGAATATTGTGGTAACTGATACTATTTCAGATATATTAACGCGAATTCGAAATGCCAATATGGTTAAACATCAAATTGTCCAAATTCCTCTTTCAAAAATGTCAAAAGCTATTGCAGCAATCCTTAAAGAGGAAGGATTTATAGAAGATTTTGAAATTTTCGATACAGAATTAGAAACTGGCCCACATGTCTTGATTTCTTTAAAATATAAAGGAAAATCACGCGAACCAGTTATTTGTAAAATTGAACGGATTAGTAAACCTGGTTTACGAGTTTACGCTAATACAAAAAAACTACCAAAAGTTTTAAATGGATTAGGAATTGCAATTATTTCAACATCAAAAGGAATAATGACAAACCTAAAAGCAAAAGAACTTGGAATTGGTGGTGAAGTTTTATGTTATATTTGGTAACTGGAGTAATTATATAATATGTCACGTATCGGAAAATTACCAATTAAAGTACCGGCAAATGTCGATGTAAATTTAAATGAATTAGATATTATAGTTAAAGGAAAATTTGGCACTTTACAAAATACTATTCCAGAAGTACTTCAAGTTAAACAAGATGAAGATAAATTAATTGTAACTGTAAAAAATGAAACACGAACGAATCGTGCATTACATGGGTTATATAGAACATTGATTAACAATATGGTTATTGGTGTTTCAGAACAATTTCAATTGACACTTAATTTACAAGGAGTTGGTTATAGGGCGGCTGTTCAAAGTAATTCAATAGTATTAAATTTAGGATATAGTCATCCAGTTAAAATGACCATACCTGATGGAATTTCGGTAGAAGTAGTTCAAAATACGACAATTAATTTGCAAGCTTGTGATAAAGAACAGTTGGGATTATTTGCAGCTAAAATAAGAACTTGGCGACCACCTGAACCATATAAAGGTAAAGGAATTCTTTATAAAGACGAAGTAGTTAATCGTAAAGCAGGTAAATCTGGTAAAAAATAAACTTCTAAAATTTTAATTAAAAATAAATAAAATTATGAAATTTTCAAAGCGAACGCTATGGAGACTCAAAAATAAAAATAAAAAATTAAAACCTAATAAGTATAAAAAATTAAAACGTGATAGTTTACGTGGATCAGTAAAAGGAACTTTAGAGAGACCAAGATTATCCGTTTACCGTTCTAATGAGAATATTTATGCACAAATAATTGATGATACAACGTCAACTACATTAGTAGCGTGCTCAACGTTAGATCGAGATATTAAACTTGATAGTACAAATGGACGAACTTGTGATGCATCAAGACGAATGGGTGAAAAACTTGCTGAATTAAGTCTTAAAAAAAATATTACTAAAATTGTCTTCGATCGTGGTCCTTATATTTATCATGGGCGTATCAAAGCTTTAGCGGATGGAGCACGAGCAGGTGGTCTTCAATTTTAACAAACAATTTAAAAAGTATAAGTTTAATAAATTTTATGAGTACTAATTTAAAACACGCTAATAAACAAAAAAAAAATTCTCGTCGTAATGAGAATTTAAACGAATCAAAGTTCATTGAACGGTTAATAAAAATTAGTCGAGTATCAAAAGTAACAAAAGGTGGAAAAAAATTAAGTTTTCGAGCTATTGTTGTCGTAGGAGATGAAAATGGACAAGTAGGTGTTGGAGTAGCTAAAGCTGATGATGTAGTTAATGCATTTAAGAAAGCAAAAACAGATGGCAAGAAAAATTTAATAACAGTACCAATTACGAAATCATTAAGTATTCCTCATAATGTTGTCGGAAATTTTGGTGCATGTAAAATTATTATGCGACCTTCAATTGAAGGTTCTGGTGTTATTGCTGGTGGAGCAGTTCGCACAGTATTAGAAGTTGCAGGTATTAAAAATGTAATTGCAAAACAATTAGGGTCAAATAATTTATTAAATAATGCGCGAGCATCTATTGTTGCTTTAGATAATTTAACAACTAGTTCTCAAGTTGCAAAAAAACGTGATATTAGCTTACCTTAAAGCTATTTATAAATAAGAAAATACGAGAATAAAAATGAAACAAAATAATGATAATAATATTTTATTAAAACGTCTTCTATTAAGTATCGTAATATTAATCTTTATTCGTATGGGAACATTTCTTCCCGTTCCCGGAATTAACCATGGACACTTGGCATTTTATCTTCAACGTCATTCCATGACAAGAAATTTAGTTAGTACGTTTTCAGGTAATGATACATTTGTAATTGGTTTATTTACATTAAATATATTTCCTTATATAAACGCATCTATTATAATGCAAGTATTAGTTAGCCTTTTTCCAAAACTTTCTAAATTACAAAAAGAAGGGGGTAGTGAAGGTCGACGCGAAATTACAAAATTAACCCGGTTGATTACTTTAGGCTGGGCTCTTATTCAAAGTTTTAGTATTGCTTTCTACTTGAAACGTGCTCTGTTTGACTGGAATCTAGGTCTAGCAACTGAAATAATTATTTGGTTGACTACAGGTGCGATGATTGTATTATGGTTAAGTGAATTAATAACAGAATATGGACTTGGTAATGGAGCTTCTTTATTAATTTATACAAACATTATTTCGAGTTTACCTAACTTAGGAAAAAAATTAATTACAGAAAATAGTGAAAATTTAACAATTAGTTCATGGTTAATTATTGGAGTATTATTCTTTATAGCAATATACGGAATTGTTATATTACAAGAAGGAGCTAGGATTGTTCCATTAATTTCTTCAAAGCAATTAAGTCAGCTTCCACCAGCTTTTTCAATATCACCTGAAAATAATTATATTCCATTACGATTTAATCAAGCTGGTGTAATGCCTATCATTTTAACAACAGCTGTATTAGTAATACCTAATTATATAACAAATTTAGGTTTATTACCAATTGTAACTTTACCAGTCTTTATTAAATCATCTCAATTTATCTATTGGATTAGCTATTTTGTATTGATTTTATCATTTAGTTTATTTTATTCAAATATTGTACTTAATCCAAAAGATATTTCTGATGAATTACAAAAAATGGCGGTAAGCATACCAGGTATACGACCCGGTATTGAAACTACATTTTATTTGAAACAAGTTATGAAACGAGTAACGTTATTAGGTGCACTTATGTTAGCTTTATTAGCAACATTACCTAATATAATTGAAGCGATTTTACATGTTTCAAGTTTTAATGGTTTAGGAACAACATCATTGTTAATTTTGGTAGGCGTAATATTAGATATTTCAAGAGAAATGCGTAGTATACTTCTTTCGAATATTTATAATGATGTATTTGATTAAATAAATTATCAAAAATTACTTATTAATTCAACAAATTCTAATGAAAGTTCGTCCTTCAGTAAAAAAAATGTGTAGCAAATGTCGTGTCATTAAAAGACACGGAAAAATTATGGTTATTTGTCCAAACCCTAAACATAAACAACGTCAAGGTTAATAATTTAAAGGAGTTAATCAAGTGGTACGATTATTAGGTGTCGATTTACCAAGAAATAAAAGAATTGCATATGCACTTACTTATATTCATGGAATTGGTCTTACGTCTGCACAAAAGATTATTAAATCAGCAGATATTAGTTCAGAAATCCGAACAGATGATTTGACAACAGAACAAACAGTAGCATTACGACAAGCGTTAGAAGAAATTGATTTAAAATTAGAAGGGGATCTTCGTCGATTTAATGGTTTAAATATTAAACGGTTAAATGAAATAAATTGTCATAGAGGTAAACGGCATCGAAATAGTTTACCTGTAAGAGGCCAACGTACACGAACAAATGCACGATCTCGACGAGGTTCTAAAAAAACAGTAACAGGTAAGAAAAAATAATATTATTTTCAATAAATTATAATAATTTAACATTTTATCTCATATGGCGCAAAAAATTCGAAAATCAACATTAAAAAAAGATAAAACTAATCTTATTACAGGTGTTGTTCATATTCAATCTACATTCAATAATACAATCGTCACAATTACAAATTTGACAGGTGATACAATTTCTTGGGCTTCCGCAGGAAGCTCAGGATTTAAAGGTGCTCGTAAAGGAACACCATTTGCCGCTCAAACCGCTGCAGAAAAAGCTGCTTTAGATGCATTAAGTACAGGAATAAAAAATGTCGAAATTGTAGTTAAAGGTCAAGGTTCTGGACGTGAAACAGCAATACGAGCTGTTGAAGGGGCAGGTTTAGAAATTCTTTCTATCCATGATATTACATCAGTTCCACATAATGGATGTAGACCACCTAAACGTCGTCGTGTTTAAAATTTAGATGTAAAAAATTTTAAAGAAAAAATATAGCGAGATATTTATATTATTAAACATAGTGCTATAAATTATGAATAACATTTCTATTAAGTGTCTCAAATCAGAAAAAATTGAATCCGGATCTATCTATAGTCAATTTTTAATTAATTCTTTAAACGCAGGGCAAGGTATAACTATTGGAAATTTATTGAGAAGAGTCTTGTTAAGCGATATAGGGGGCACAACGATTACAGCTGTTCGAATTGCTGGCGTTCGTGATGAATTTTCAATTATTCCTGGTGTTCGAGAAGATATTTTAGAAATACTCTTAAATTTAAAAGGAGTTGTTTTAAAAAGTAAAACAAGGGATCCTGAATTTGGGCGATTAAAAATTCAAGGACCAGCTGTTATTACAGCTAATTCAATTCAATTACCTTCAAATTTAGAAATTGTAAATCCTAATCACTATATCGCAACAATTTCTACTTCAAATTGCCTTGAAATAGAATTTAAATTTGAATATGGTACGGGCTATAAATTAGCTGGACAAACATTTGCAGATAAGTCGGAAGACTTTCTACAGATAGATGCGGTTTTTATGCCAGTCCAAAAAGTAGATTTTAAAATAGAAAACGTTTATGATAATTCAAATTATATAACTGAACGTTTGTTTTTTGATGTTTGGACAAATGGCAGCATTTCACCCGAAGACGCTGTTTCAACTGCGTCCAAGTTTATTATTGATTTGTTTAGTTCATTGAGAAAAAATAATGTGATTCAAGGAACAAATGAATTTAATACGCAAGATAATAAGAGCCCATTAGATCCACATACAAATATTGCAATTGAAGAATTACAATTATCAGTTCGCGCATATAACTGTCTAAAGCGAGCTCAAATAAATACAATCGGTGATTTATTAGAATATTCACCTGAAAAATTACAAGAACTCAAAAATTTTGGCCGCAAATCCGCGGATGAAGTTTTTACGACGCTTAAAACTAAATTAGGAATAGTATTAAAATAACTAGGTATTTTATTATATTAATTAATATTTTATGAATGAAACATTTATCCCGACTTCGGACTATAATAAAAGAAAATGGTATATAATTGACTGTCAAGATAAACGATTAGGAAGAGTAGCATCATTAAGTATTGCGTTATTAGCTGGTAAGCATAAATCTTATTACCATCCTTCATTAGATACGGGTGATTATGTAATCTTAATTAATGCCGAATGTTTAACTTTAGATCGTGATATTACAAAATTTCATGTATTTAGTCCTGGACGTCCTGGACGATCTTTGAAACGTTTAGTTAATGCTCTTCCTGAAAGAATCATTGAAAAATGTATTTTTGGAATGTTACCTAATGGTTTTCCACGAAAACATTTATCAAAACGATTAAAAGTTTATCAAGGTTCACAACATCCACATAGTGCACAAAATCCCATTAAACTAGAAGAACTTAAATAAAATTTAGTAACAATATACAATAATTTTTATGAATACAAACGTTGAATTAGTTTTTCAAAAAGATAAAATTGGTGTTGGAAAACGAAAACAAGCTGTTGCACGAGTTTTTATTGTTCCAGGGGAAGGAAATCTTATTATTAATAAAGTTCCTGGTGAAAAATATCTGCAATATAATGCAACTTATTTAAATAAAGTTTGGGCCCCAATTAAAGAGTTAAATTTAGATAATCAATATGATATTATTGTCTTAGTTACAGGAGGTGGTCTAACTGGTCAAGCGGAAGCTATTCAACTTGGAGTAGCGCGTTTACTTTGTCAAATGAAACAAGAAAATAGGTCAACCTTGAAACCATTTGGATTTTTAACTCGTGACGCACGAATTAAAGAACGAAAAAAATATGGTTTACGTAAAGCACGAAAAGCTCCACAATATTCAAAACGTTAAAAGAAATCAAAAATATAATATGCCAAAACCCGAAATTCATCCTACTTGGTTTACAGATACTCCTGTTTTTTGTGATGGGAAATTACTTTGTTATGTTGGTTCTACAAAACGTGAATTACAAGTCGACGTTTGGTTAGCAAACCACCCTTTTTATACTGATTCACAAACTCTTATTGATAGTGAAGGTCGTGTTGAAAGGTTCATGAAAAAATATGGTTTAGAATCAACGGATAAGTAAATTTATTTATATACTTAACAATTTTACTTTTATATTTATATATTATTTTTAAATTACATGCCAACTATTCAACAATTAGTTCGTTCAAGACGAATACAAATTAATAAAAAAACAAAATCACCGGCACTTGTAAATTGTCCACAAAGACGAGGTGTGTGTACTCGTGTTTATACAACAACACCTAAGAAACCGAATTCAGCGATAAGAAAAGTTGCACGTGTTCGATTAACATCAGGTTTTGAAGTTACTGCATACATTCCCGGAATTGGACATAATTTACAAGAACATTCGGTTGTTTTAATTCGAGGTGGTCGAGTAAAAGATTTACCAGGGGTTCGTTATCATATTATTCGAGGCGCTTTAGATAGTGGTGGTGTTAAAGATCGTACGCAAGGCCGCTCAAAATATGGGGTTAAAAAGCCTAAAATTGATAAATAGTTAAATCTTTAAATTTCATCAAAACCTTCAAAATAAAAAACCCTAAATCTATTTCTAAAAATTAGAAATAGACTTAGGGTTTTTTATTTAGATATTAATAATTTATACTTATTTTTAAATAACTTGATATTATGTCTCGTCGAAATATTTCAAAAAAAAGATTCCCTAAACCGGATTCTACTTATAATAGTTACTTAGTTAGTTTACTTATATCACGAATTTTAAAATCGGGGAAAAAAAATCTAGCACAAAATATAGTCAATGGTGCTTTTGATATTATTAAAGCAAAAACAAATGAAGACCCATTAGTAGTATTTGAGAAAGCCATTCGAAACGCCAGTCCAGTTGTTGAAGTAAAAGCTCGTCGAATTGGTGGATCGACTTATCAAGTTCCAATCGAAGTTAGTGGATTTCGTGCTACAAATCTATCATTAAGATGGATTATTAGATATTCACGAGAACGAGTAGGACGTAATATGTCAATTAAGTTAGCAAGCGAAATCATTGACACAGCAAATGAAATAGGTAATACTATTAAAAAAAAAGAAGAAACGCATAAAATGGCAGATGCTAATAAAGCTTTTGCTCATTTCCGTTACTAATTATTAAAAAAGATTTTCTCGCTAAAAGCTTATTTGATTATCTAGATATAAATTAAAATTTCAAGGAACTTTTAAAAATGGCACGTGAAAAATTCGAACGTACAAAACCTCATGTTAATATTGGTACGATTGGACATGTAGATCACGGTAAAACGACATTAACCGCTGCTATTACAGCTACAATGGCTTTAGATGGGAACAGTGAAGTAAAAGATTATTCAGATATTGATGGTGCTCCTGAAGAACGTGCACGTGGAATTACTATCAATACGGCACACGTAGAGTATGAAACAGCAACCCGTCATTATGCTCACGTAGACTGCCCAGGTCACGCAGATTATGTAAAAAATATGATTACAGGAGCTGCTCAGATGGATGGTGCAATTTTAGTTGTATCTGCAGCTGATGGGCCAATGCCTCAAACTCGTGAACATATTTTATTATCAAAACAAGTAGGTGTTCCTGATATTGTTGTTTTCTTAAATAAAGAAGACCAAGTTGATGATGCGGAATTATTAGAACTAGTTGAATTAGAAGTTCGTGAATTACTTTCAGATTACGATTTCCCAGGTGATGATATTCCAATTTGTCCAGGTTCAGCGTTACAAGCAATTGAAGCGATTTCTTCAAATCCAAGTATTAAACGTGGTGATAACCCATGGGTTGATAAGATTTATGCTTTAATGGATGCTGTTGATGAATATATTCCAACTCCTGAACGTGATGTTGAAAAAACATTCTTAATGGCGATTGAAGATGTTTTCTCAATTACAGGTCGTGGTACAGTAGCAACTGGTCGTATCGAACGTGGTGTTGTTAAAGTTGGTGATAGTATTGAAATCGTAGGTATTCGTGAAACACAAACAACAACAATTACTGGCATTGAAATGTTCCAAAAAACATTAGATGAAGGATTTGCTGGTGATAACGTTGGTATTTTGTTACGAGGTGTTACTCGTGAAGATATTGAACGTGGAATGGTATTAGCAGAACCAGGTACTATTACTCCACATACTGAATTCGAATCAGAAGTTTATGTTTTAACTAAAGATGAAGGTGGACGTCATACACCATTCTTTACTGGTTATCGCCCACAATTTTATGTAAGAACAACAGATGTAACAGGTTCAATCGAACAATTTACAGCAGATGATGGAACAGTTGTAGAAATGGTAATGCCTGGTGATCGTATTAAGATGACTGCACAATTAATTTACCCTGTTGCGATTGAAGAAGGTATGCGTTTTGCTATCCGTGAAGGTGGACGCACTATTGGCGCAGGTGTAGTTTCTAAAATTGTTAATTAATAAAAGAAATCTATGGAAACAATAACGAATGAAAAAATTCGGGTAAGATTAGAATCGTTTAATCATGAACTTTTAACTTCATCATGTCGTAAAATCGTTAATACAATACAAAATGATCAAGTAAACAACATAAGCGTTGTTTCATTACCAACTGATAAACGTATTTATTGTGTTTTACGATCTCCGCACGTTGATAAAGATTCACGTGAACATTTTGAATTGAGAATTCACAAACGATTATTAGAGATTTATTATGATTCAACAGTAAACATTTTCGATTTATTATCGAAATCAGAGTTACCTCCCGGGGTATTATATCGAATTTGCTTATCATAACCTATAATCTTAAACATTGTATCTTTATTTGATAAATAAAGATACAATGTTTAAGATTATAGGTTATGATAAATAAAAAATTTTTAATATTTAAATTATTCAGTTATAAATGTTTAATAATCCTGAATATAATTTAGGATTTTTACTGGGGACGGGGGGACTTGAACCCCCACGCACTATCACTAGGCAACGGATTTTAAGTCCGTCGTGTCTACCAATTCCACCACGTCCCCTGTGGATAATATATGATATAATTAAGTTAGTTATATTAGCAACATTTTAGTAAAATGTTCTAGGCGGCACCCAGATTCGAACTGGGGATCGAGGATTTGCAATCCACTGCCTTACCACTTGGCCATACCGCCAATTTTGCTGTTATAATTTGTTTTTTTGAAGTATAATACATAATAATATATTATGCAACTTTTAGAATTTACGTAGTAGCAATTCTTATAAATCCACTTTATTTAATTCTAACAAAATTCATTTTTCTTTTATCTTAATACATAAGTGATTAGTTCAAAAATAGAAATGAAAAATGAAACATACATACTATTAATAATTAATTTAATTTATTAATTATTAATTAGATCAACGGTAAAGGAAAAACTCATGTTTGAAAAGTTTACGGAAGGGGCGATTAAAGTAATCATGTTATCCCAAGAAGAGGCACGTCGGATGGGCCATAACTTTGTAGGAACCGAACAATTATTACTTGGAGTAATCGGACAAAGACATGGAATTGGTGCGCGAGCTCTTAAAAAAGCCAAAGTGTCGATTAAAAAAGCGCGAAAAGAAATCGAAATGTATATTGGAAGAGGAACGGGCTTTGTAGCATCTGAAATACCTTTTACACCACGCGCTAAACGTGTATTAGAAATGGCTGTTCAAGAAGGTAAAGATCTTGGACAAAATTTCGTTGGTACAGAACATATTCTTTTAGCAATTCTTGCTGAACCAGATGGTGTTGCTATGCGTACCTTAGAAAAATTACGAGTTGATGTCCCAAAACTTCGTAATCATGTTTTAATGGAAATTGATTTGAATCAAGAAGAGATTTTACGTCCTCTAACACAAGCAGAGAAATTTATGTTAGAACGCGAAAAACGTGCTAGTCAAACTCCTACATTGGATGAATACTCTGAAAATATTTCAAAAGAGGCTGTTGATGGTAAATTAGATCCAGTTATTGGTCGTGATAAAGAAATTAATGAAGTTATTAAAGTTTTAGCACGACGTAGTAAAAATAACCCAGTGTTAATTGGAGAACCTGGGGTTGGGAAAACGGCTGTTGCAGAAGGTTTAGCACAACTTATTTTAAGCGACAAAGGCCCAGATTTTCTTGATGGCCATTTATTAATGGCATTAGATTTAGGTTCTATTTTAGCTGGGACTAAGTATCGAGGCGAATTTGAAGAAAGAATAAAACGTATTGTTGAAGAAGTTCAAAATGATTCTGGTGTAATTTTAGTTATTGATGAAATTCATACATTAGTTGGAGCTGGAGCAGCCGAAGGGGCAGTTGATGCAGCAAATATTTTAAAACCTGCATTAGCACGAGGAAAATTCAAGTGTATTGGTGCAACAACAATTGATGAATATAGAAAATATATTGAACGGGATCCAGCATTAGAACGTCGTTTCCAACCTGTTCATGTTAAAGAACCTAGTGTTGGTGTTACTATTGATATTTTACGTGGTTTACGTGGAAAATTTGAACAACACCATACTTTAAGTTATCATGATAAAGCTGTTGAACAGGCCGCTATACTTGCGGATAAATATATTGCTGATCGATTTTTACCGGATAAAGCAATTGATGTATTAGATGAAGCTGGTTCACGTGTTCGCCTTGAAAATCGTCGTTTACCTCTTGGTTTAAGACGACTAATGAATGAATTACAAGAAACCTTAAAAGATAAAGAAGAAAGTATTAAACAACATGATTTTGATGTTGCAAAGCAATTAGTTGACCATGAAATGGAAATTCGTACACTTATTTCAATTATGAAACGAACTGCATTAACAAATGAAGCAATTGGAATAACACGAAAAGAAGTTGATACAGTTATGGAAAATGATGTTGCAGAAGTAATTTCAGGTTGGACTGGTGTACCTGTAGCAAAAATTTCTGATTCCGAATCAAAACGATTACTAAAAATGGAAGATACGCTACATGAACGGCTTATTGGTCAACATCACGCAATTGTTTCTGTTTCAAAAGCAATTCGACGAGCTCGAGTAGGACTAAGAAACCCTAACCGACCAATTGCAAGTTTTATTTTTGCAGGTCCAACTGGAGTTGGAAAGACTGAATTAACAAAAGCGTTAGCTGAGTATATGTTTGGTAATGAAGACATTATGGTACGGTTAGATATGTCAGAGTATATGGAGAAACATACAGTTGCAAAATTAATTGGATCACCCCCAGGCTATGTAGGTTATAATGAAGGTGGTCAATTAACTGAAGCTGTTCGAACGAAACCTTATTCTGTAGTATTATTAGATGAGGTTGAAAAAGCCCATCCAGATGTATTTAATTTATTATTACAAATTTTAGATGATGGTCGATTAACTGATTCAAAAGGTCGTGTAATTGATTTTAAAAATGCTTTAGTTGTAATGACAACAAATCTTGGTGCTAAAATTATTGAACGGGAAAGTGGAATTAAGGCAAAATCAAATGATGAAAAAGCACCATTTAAACTTGATGCTGATGGTGTTCTTGGATGGGAGCCAACACCAGAACCAATCAAAGACGAAAAACTTTTTAAAAAAGTAACACGATTAGTAAATGATGAATTAAAGGAATTTTTCCGACCAGAATTTTTAAATCGTATTGACGAAATTATTGTTTTCAATCATTTAACAAAGTTCGATATTTGGGAAATCTGTGGTTTAATGGTTAGTTCTTTACAAAAACGATTAGCAGAAAAAGATATTACTCTAGAAGTTGATTTATCGGTACGAAATCTTTTAACCGAAGAAGGCTACGATCCAGTTTATGGAGCTCGTCCATTACGTCGAGCGGTAATGAGATTGTTAGAAGATACGTTAGCACAAGAGTGTTTATCAACACCATTATATCCATATACAAAATTAAAAGTAACAAGAAAAGAACTTGAAAGAACTCCGTGGGGGGTTACTTATAGTAATGATGTTGCAGTTGAAATTGATTACACAAATGTTGATCCAGAATTAATTAAATCAAACGAAGATGAAACGACAAATATAAATGAAATTGAAAATTCTTCTATGAGTGTAACAAAATAATTATGTACTATTTAAAATAAAAAATTGTTTTTATTTATTTATTCTGATCATTTAACAAATTTTTAAAAAATGATCAGGATAAGTAATTAAAATTATGCTATCTTACTTATTTGATTCATAGGGGAACTTGCGTTAGCATAATATTTTCGCTCCATTCGACCAGCAAGATAAGCTAACCGACCAGATTTAACACCTAAATTCATTGCTAAAGCCATTTGTCCCGGATTTTTAGCTTGAGCAACTGCTGTATTTAATAAAACTCCATCAGCACCCATTTCCATTGCTAATGTTGCTTCACTTGGTGTTCCAATTCCTGCATCAACAATAACTGGTATATTTGAATTTTCAATAATAATTTGAATATTAGCTAAATTATTTAACCCCTGACCTGAACCTATAGGTGAACCTAATGGCATAACAGTTGCACATCCTAAATCTTCTAAATGTAATGCCAACATCGGATCTGCATTAATATAAGGCAATACAGTAAAACCTTTTTTAATAAGAAATTCGGCTGCTTTTAAAGTTCCAATTGGATCAGGTAATAAATATTTAGGATCGGAAATTACTTCAAGTTTAACAAAGAAATTATCCGCTTGTCCAATTTGACATGCTAATTCATGTCCTAAAAATGCCATTCTAATAGCTTCTTCTGCTGTTTGAGAACCTGCGGTATTTGGTAATAACCATAAATTTTTCCAATCTAGTGATTTAAGAAAACTTGTATTGTCATGATTTAAATTTGTTGGTAAACGTCGAATAGCAACAGTTACTATCTCACATTCACTTTGACCAATACTATCAACTGCATCATTAACTGTTCGATATTTTCCAGTTCCTAGCATTAAACGTGAATTAAAGGTTTTATCTGCAATCTTGAATGTATCAAATGTATTTATCATTTTTTTAAATATTATTAAAAACTCCCCAGGTAGGATTTGAACCTACGACCAATCGGTTAACAGCCGATTGCTCTACCACTGAGCTACTGAGGATATAATTACTATTCATATATTATCATATCTTTTCTATAAATTCAAGTTATTTTTTATTTATAAAATTTTTAGACTAATTTTTTCTTTAATATTAAAAATCTTAAAACATTACTATCAAATTTTAAACTATTCGAAAAAGTATCTATACATTTAGGTATACTTGCAAAATTAATTTGAATAAAATTTCCTCTTTTTTGGTTTTTAATTAAATAAGCTAAATCGCGTTTACCCCGAGAAATTACAGAAATTTCAGAAGCATTCAATTTTCTTAACCCTTTTGCATAGTTAAAAGCCCAAGTTTTTAATTCACTATCATTAAATTCTTCTGTTAGAAGAATCATCATTTCATATTTTATTGTTGCTGACATAATATATTATTTTCTCGAAACTAAACTTATGTTACTTGTAAGTTATCGCCAATGTCAATCGTAATTTATTTGATAAATTTAATTTGTGAATAATTAATTTTAATAGGTAATACAATTTATCAAATTAAATGATAAATTAGTTTGAAATCGTTTAGTTTTTCTCATATCAAAACCGAATTACTAGAATTTATTAAGTGTCATACGATCTTTAATACCAAAAAATAAAGTTACTTAAATCCAGTATCTTTTAGTACAATAGTATAATGTGTAACAATTTATATAAAAAATTTTATTGGAGAAATTTCATGGACTGGAATCTTATTCAAAATCTTTCATCGAATATAGTTTTTGGAATTTTATTGTTTACTATGGTAATTTATTGGGTAAGTTTATCATTTTTTACATCTTCAAATCAATTAGTAAAAATTGGTAAATTTAGTGCCATTATTGCAAATGCAGTTTTATTCTTTATTCTCTGTTCTCGATGGATTGTAGCAGGTTATTTTCCATTAAGTAATTTATACGAGTCTTTATTATTTTTAACATGGACGTTATTAACCATTTATTTATACATTGAATTTAAAACGAAGAGTAAATTAATGGGAGCTATTTTAGTTCCAGTTGCATTATTAATCAATGGATTTGCCAATTTAACTCTTTCAGCTGATATGCAAAAATCAAGTCCACTAGTTCCTGCTTTACAGTCAAACTGGTTAATGATGCATGTAAGTATGATGATGTTAAGTTATGCAACTTTAATTATGGGTTCATTACTATGTATTTTATTTTTAGTCATTTCTAAGTATCAAGACGTTAACTTACAAGCAATTGATGAATCTTCATTACCACTTTATAATGTAATGTTAGAGTATTATGAAACAAAATTATTTTCACCATCTGACGAAATTTCGGAACTTGGAAAATTAAAACTTTTACAAAGTTTAGATAATTGGAGTTATCGAATAATTGGCTTAGGTTTTCCATTCTTAACAATCGGTATTATTGCTGGTGGAGTTTGGGCAAATGAAGCTTGGGGTTCATATTGGAGTTGGGATCCTAAAGAAACATGGGCTTTAATTACATGGCTTGTTTTTGCGACTTATTTACATTCTCGTATAACAAAAGGATGGGAAGGTAAAAAAACAGCTATTTTAGGTGGTCTAGGATTTTTTGTAATTTGGATTTGTTATTTGGGTGTCAATTTTTTAGGCAAAGGTTTACATAGTTATGGATGGTTATCATAAAAAAAGGAATCTAAAATTTTTAATTCCTTTTTTTCATTTATTCAATATTTTTTAATAAGCTAACCCTAAACTTCTCGTTGTTTCTGCTCCTAAATAAACACGAACACTTAAAAAATCTGTCGGACATGCTGTTTCACAACGTTTACATCCTACGCAATCCTCTACACGTGGAGAAGAAGCAATTTGACCTGATTTACAACCATCCCATGGAACCATTTCTAATACATCAGTAGGGCAAGCTCTGACACATTGTGTACAACCTATACATGTATCATATATCTTAACTGTATGAGACATAAATTTTATATAATTTTATTAGTTACTGTTTTAAATTATAGTTTATTTTCTTAAAATATACTCGATTTTTTAAAATTATACTATTTTTCATGTCTTAATTGGACTTAATTACAAACATATATATATATAGACGGTTAATTTATCTTACATACTCTATACTTATCATAAGCTTATTAACCTTAAAACTACGGATCTGTATGTCACATTTTACAAATATGAAAACTCGTTTCCAAAATCTATTTTATTTAGAAAAAGCATTAAATAGATTACAAATTACTCATCAGCGAGAAAAAAAAGTTATAGATGGATATAATTCAAAACCATATCAAATTAATTTAGTAATTCCACAATCTAACGGGTATGATGTTGAATTTAGTTGGAATGGACAAGAATATGAGTTAATTGTTGATATGAGTTTCTGGGAGCAACCATACCCAATTGAAAGTTTTGTTGATAAAGTTGCTCAACAATATGCGGGGGAAGTAATTATTGGTGAAAGTCAAAAAATTGGGTTCCAACCTATTAAATATCAACAAAATAATGATGGATCAAATACCTTAGTTTTAGAACGTTGGAACCAAAAAACAAATTATTAAACAAAAAGAATAACTTCTAAAATTAGTTGACTTTTTCTTAAAATTTTTTTATAGTCTAACATATACTACTCTCTAAAATTTTAGGATTATGGCTGTACCCAAAAAACGGACATCAAAATCAAAAAAAAATGCTCGTAAAGCAAATTGGAAACGAAAAGCTAATAAAGCTGCAGAAAAATCACTGTCATTAGCTAAATCAATTTTACGAGGCCAATCAACTAGTTTTCTCTATAGTATGTATATAGATGAATAGAATAAATATACTTTAATAGTTGAATTAGTTATTATTGATTAGTACTTATTATTATATGAATCAATATGAATATTGTAGTTAATGACTACAGCGATAGAACTAAAACGTTTAGTTCGATTAATTAACGATCAATTTACATTTTATTCTAAATTGATCGTTAATACAAAAAATAGGCGGATGTGGCGAAATTGGTAGACGCGCTAGATTTAGGTCCTAGTAACTTTTGTTTTGAGAGTTCGAGTCTCTCCATCCGCAATTTGACAAATAAAATCCATTATATTTTTTATAAATAATACATAATATTTTAAAAGAAATGATTCTTCCTTTTACATTACAACAACTTCGTATTTTGAAAGCTGTTGCTTCAGAAAAAAGTTTTACTCGAGCAGCTGAAGTTTTATTTATTTCTCAACCATCGTTAAGTAAACAAATTAAAACGTTAGAAAATCGTTTAGATATTACATTAGTCAACCGAGAGTATAATAAAATCTCATTAACAGAAGCTGGTAAAGTTTTCCTTCAATATTCCGAAAGAGTTTTGGCCTTATGTGAAGAAAGTTGTCGGGTTTTAAATGATCTGAAAAATGGTGACCGTGGAAATTTAACTGTAGGGGCTAGCCAAACAATTGGAACATATTTGATGCCTCGTGTTTTAGCGTTGTTTGCTCAAAATTATCCTCAAATAAATTTAAAAGTGCAAGTTGAATCTACTCGTGTAATTGCTAAAAATGTTGTTAATAGGGAAATTGATATTGCCGTTGTGGGTGGTGATGTTCCAACAGAACTAAAAAAAAGTCTTAAAGTTGAGAGTTTTGTTGAAGATGAATTATTATTAATAATTCCAAAATCACATCCGTTTGCAATAAAAAAGAAAAAAATAATAAATAAAGATGATTTATATCATTTAAGTTTTATAACATTGAATTCTAATTCGACGATTCGAAAATTTATTGATAATATTTTAATACAAAATAATATTGAAACAAAACAATTCAATATTATTATGCAATTAAATTCAATTGAGGCAATAAAAACAGCGGTTAGTTTAGGGTTAGGGGCTGCTTTTGTTTCTTCATCGGCTATTGAAAAAGAAATTGAATTAAAAACGGTAGAAATTATCACAATCGAAAATATAAAAATAACTCGTACTTTATCCATTATAACGAATTCTGATTGTTATCAATCAAAAGCATTTGAATTTTTTTATAATGAATTGTGGACATTAAAAAATACAACAAAGTATTAACTATACAGTTCTAAATAATTTGACTTTCTTAGAAGTTTTTTATTACTATAATTTTGTATTAAGATATTAACATCTTTAAAATTATGAAATATGCAATTGTCGAAATAAGTGGAAGACAGTTTTGGATTGAAACAGGTAAATACTATGATTTAAATCGTATTCCTACCGAATTAGGTAAAGAAATTATTTTAAACCGAGTTTTGTTATTAAATAACAACGGTGAAATTCTTATTGGAAAACCGTATTTAGATAGTGTTAAAATTAAAGGTAAAATTTTAGAACATTTACGCGGGCGTAAAACAATTGTTTATAAAATGCGACCTAAAAAGAAAACACGTAAAAAACAAGGACACCGTCAAGAAATGACACGAGTTCTTATTGAAGATATTAGTATTAGTTAAAATTAAAATAAAGGAAAGAATAAAATGGCTCATAAAAAAGGTGCCGGTAGTACGAAAAATGGCCGTGATTCAAATGCAAAAAGACTAGGCGTTAAAAGATTTGGTGGACAAGTTGTAAAAGCAGGAAATATTTTAGTAAGACAACGGGGAATGAAATTTAAACCTGGTGTTAATGTTGGCTGTGGTAAAGATTTTACTTTATTTGCGTTAATAGATGGAACTGTAAAATTCGATTATCGAGATGCCAAACATAAACGAATAAATATTATTAAATAAGAAAATGTGACCGAACTAATAAAATGTTAAAAAACCCATTTGCAAAGGACTCCATTGTAAAAAAATATCAAAAATTAATTGATCAAATTAATGCTTTAGAAAATAGTATAAGTACATTAACAGATGGAGAATTACGAAACAAAACGTTTCAATTAAAAAAACGATATGAAACTGAACAAGATTTAACTGTATTAATTCCTGAAGCATTTGCAATTACACGTGAAGCAAGTGCCCGAACTTTGGGATTACGTCATTTTGACGTTCAATTAATGGGTGGATTAGCTTTAAATAGCGGAAAAATTGCAGAAATGCGAACAGGAGAAGGGAAAACCTTAGTGGCGACTTTACCTGCTTATTTAAATGCATTAACAAATCGCGGTGTTCATATTGTTACTGTTAATGATTATTTAGCAAATCGTGATCAAGTTTCAATGGGTCAGATCTATCGGTTTTTAGGTTTAGATACAGGCTTAATTCAGGAAAATATGTTAGTTTCAGAACGTCAACAAAATTATAAAGCAGATATAACTTACGTTACAAATAACGAAGTTGTGTTTGATTATCTTCGCGATAATATGGCATTAAATATAAACGAAGTTGTCTTGCCACCTTTTAATTTTTGTATTGTAGATGAAGTTGACTCTATTTTTATTGATGAAGCCCAAACTCCCTTAATTATTTCTGATTCTATTGAAACTTCAATTGATAAATATATCATAGCTGCTGAAGTTACAAACTATTTAGAAGTTAATGTTCATTTTAAAGTTGATGAAAAAAATAAAAATGTTATCTTAACAGAACAAGGAACAATACAAATTGAAAAGATTTTAGGTATTGAAGATTTATATAATCCAAATGATCCGTGGATTCCTTATGTAATTACTGCTATAAAAGCTACTACGTTATTTTTTAAAAATGTTCATTATATTGTTCAAAAGAATCAAATTATTATTGTTGACGAATTTACAGGTCGAACTATGCCTGACAGACGTTGGAGTGATGGTTTACATCAAGCCGTAGAAGCTAAAGAAAACGTACCCATTCGTCAAAATACGGAAACAAAAGCTTCAATTACATATCAAAACTTCTTTTTGTTATATCCAAAATTATCAGGCATGACTGGAACAGCGAAAACAGCAGAAGTTGAATTTGAAAAAATTTATAAATTACCTGTTGAAACAATTCCTACGGCTCGTCCCAATCTTCGAAAAGATTTTCCAGATCTTGTCTATAAAGATAATTTATCTAAATGGAATGCAGTAGCTAAAGAATGTAAAGATATTTCTTTTACAGGACAACCAATTTTAATTGGAACAACAACTGTTGAAAAATCAGATATGTTAGGAGAACTCTTAAAAGAATATCAATTATCGTATCAGATTTTAAATGCAAAGCCTGAAAATGTTAAACGAGAAGCTGAAATTGTTGCACAAGCAGGTAATAAAAATAGTATTACAATTGCTACTAACATGGCTGGTCGTGGTACTGATATAATTTTAGGTGGAAATATCACATTTAAAGTTCGAAAACAATTATATACAATCTTAGTTTTAGCAAAAAATCAATATAAAGCAAATAAATCAAAAATTATTTTTCCTTTATATGTTCAGTTGTTTGGAACTTCCCAAAAATTTTTAAGTGTTCTAAGTTCTTTAGTTAATGATCCAAACTTTTTAATGCTATCAGAAACAGGAATCTTAAAACTTTTAAATGAAAGTGATCAAATTCAAATACCAAAAACAACTTATCAATGCTCAATTAAATTTTTAGTTAATGAATTACTTCATTTTTCACGAAAAAATCAAAAATTGGATAATAAAATTATTAAAAATTTAGGTGGTCTTTACATCATTGGAACTGAGAGAAATTATTCACGTCGCATTGATAATCAACTGCGAGGACGGTGTGGTCGACAAGGTGATCCAGGAAAATCGAGATTTTTCTTAAGTCTTGAAGATGAATTACTGAGAATTTTTGGTGGTTCAAAAATTCAAAATTTCATGCAAAATCAGCTGTTTGATGATGTTCCATTAGAATCTGAATTATTAACAAAGAGTTTAGATTCCGCACAAAAACGTGTTGAAGAAGATCGATATGATGGAAGAAAATCTTTATTTGATTATGATGAAATTTTAAATAAACAACGTGCTGTTGTTTATTATGAACGTCGAAAAATTTTAGAAAGTACATCTGTTCGTGATACAATTTTAGCTTACGGCGAACAAATTATCGAAGAAATTGTAAGTGAATTGAAAGAAAAAAAATTCAATATGAACCAAATGATCTTTTTAATTGAAAATTTATTTGGAACAAGAATAAATTTATTAAATACCATCAATAAACTTGGATATGATTTAAGCATATTTGATTCATTTGAATTAGAAACTTATTTATTCCAAGAGTTTTGGTTATCGTATGAATTAAAAGTATTAGAATTAGAAATTCGGCATATTGGTATAATTCGGTCAATTGAACGAACGCTTATTTTAATTTATATCGACATAGCTTGGAAAGAACATTTACAGAAAATGTCATTATTACGCGATGCGGTTGGTTGGCGGAGTTATGGTCAACGAAATCCGTTATTTGAATATAAAAATGAGGCCTATGAATTATTTCAAAATCGGACATTAACAATTCGTCATTTAGTTATCTATGACCTACTTCGTTCATCAATACTATAAGTAAAATCATTAACTTAATTCTTATTATGACAAAACGTACATTATCTAATAAAACAAGATACTCAATTTTAAAATTATCAGGATTCCGGACTCGAATGTCGACTGCTCAAGGTCGAAAAACAATTCGAAATCGAAGAAAAAAAGGTCGTAAAACTTTAGCAATTCAAAAGTAATATATTAAATTATTAGAGTTAACTTTTTTGTTCACTCTAATAATAAAGAATTTTTTAGTTAAATCTAATATAATAATAATTTAGCAAACTAAGTTTCTATATAACTAGCTTATGAAATTTAATGATGAATTAACGCTTTTATTAAAAGCACGTTATCCAATTATATATATAAATACACTTGAAGAAGATCGTGTCGAATATGTTATTAGAAAACATATAAAAACAAATTTAAATCGAAGTGTATATAGTTGGGATTTTGTTGATGGTTATACAAATAATCCAAATAATGAAGGATTTGCAAAACGAAATCCATTACAAGCCCTAGAACTGATTGAACGTTTAACGTCCGAAACACCAGCACTTTTTTTACTAAAAGATTTTAATAGGTTTTTAACTGATGTTTCAATTTCACGAAAATTAAAAAATGTAAGTCGTATTTTAAAATTACAACCAAAAACAATTGTTATTATTGCTTCAGAGCTTGAGATTCCAAAAGAATTACAAGATCTAATAACGGTATTGCAATTTCAGTTACCTATTGAAAGTGAAATAACTCAAGAATTAGATCGATTAATTAATTCATTAAATATTAAAATTGATCCTGAATTATTTGAAAACTTAACCCAAGCGTGTCAAGGATTGTCATTAGAACGTATTCGACGCGTTTTATCAAAAATTATTGTTACTCATAAAACAATTAATGAAAATAGCATAAGTATTTTATTAAATGAAAAAAAACAAATCATAAGTCAAACTGAAATTCTAGAATATTGGTCGGTAAATGAAAAAATTACTAATATAGGTGGGGTTAATAATTTAAAAGATTGGCTAAAAAAAAGAAAA